ATCCTTCAGGAAAAAAAGAGCGACCTCGGCGCCGAGCTGTCACAAACGAAAAACCGCTTGGCCGGCTTAGAGGGGCTCTGCCTCCAGCTGGAACGCGATCTCGAAAGCCTTGAGAATTCATCCAGAGAATTGGCCTGGGCTACGGGGAGCCAAAAGTCGAGCGCCCTGGGGCCCCGCAGTACTAGGAAGAGACAAAGGGAGCTACCTAAGGAGAAAAGCGCTCTGCGACAAGAGATTCAATGGCTCCGCCAGGAGCCAGATGGGCAAGCTACTACGGAGGAGCCATAAAGGGCGTTCCGCAAGGCGCTTCAAAGTCAGGCAGGCGAACTATTCAAGCTGATGTGAGGTAGATGACTGAATCAAAATAAGATACGTTATTGGATCAAAGAAAGATCTACTTTCATTAATGAAAGTAGATCTTTCTTTCTTTTCTCTTTTTTTTAAGTAAAAAATGAGTAAAGTAAATAAATTAATAAAAAGATTGATACATAGGAGAAATAGAAGAATAGATAAGAAGAGATTCTTCCCCCCCCTACATATTTTATAACTTCTCCTACAAAGAAGGTTGTCGTACCAATGCCATTCGTAATTCCACCAATTACTCGTCTATCAAAAAAATGAGTTAGTGCGGATAATCCTCTTATACCCCTACTTAAGGTTGTTGAATAAAAAAGATCTATGTAAGCACGATTCGATGACCAAGTATATATCACATTGATTATTTTGTCCCAAAGAAGTCTCTTAGGACTCATTTTCACAAATGAATTGATTAAGTCCAAATTCTGTAAAGATGAAGAAACAGGCCTATAAAAAAAGAATGCTACAAAGATTCCTACATAGGCTATACTGACTGAAAAAGTTGCATTTGTAAGAAAATCATACCAATCCGCAGAATTGTTCGAATTTTGATGTAAAAGATTTATAGACGGAGTTAACCATTTGGATAATATATTCCTATTTAAATCCATTCCTCCTTGATCGAAAGGAATTCCTATAGATCCAACACACAAAGTAAATAGAGCCAACCCAAGCAGCGGCAATAGCATAGTATTATGCGATTCATGAGGATATGGGGGAATTTCTTTATTGATATTGACAAAATGAGTCATTTTCATAAAGGATCGCCTCATATTTTTTACATTCCCACCCATTGGACCCATTGGATCTCTTTTTTTCGAAAAAAAGGAAGCCCTCTCATTATTATTATTATTCATTGTGGATAAAAGAAGATCTTTGTTAATTACTTTCCTTCCTTCTTTACCCCATATGGCTATTGAATAGAACGAGCTATTTTTTTTTCCACTGAAATTTTGAAAATAAACGTTTAAATGCCCTTCAAAGGTAAGTAAATAGATCCGAAACATATAAAATGCAGTTAATCCTGCTGTGGAACAAGCTATGATCGCGAAAATAGGTGAATACAACCAACTATCGTTAAGAATTTCGTCTTTTGACCAAAAACAAGCAAGAGGTGGAATACCACAAAGAGAAAGTGTACCTAACAAAAAAGCAGTTTTTGTAATTGGCACATATTTTTTGAAACCCCCCATAAGAGCCATATTCTGACTTTTCTCTGGAGAATATCCAATAATTCTTTCCATTGAATGAATAATGGATCCAGAGCCTAAAAATAATAATGCTTTCGAATAGGCATGAGTGATCAAATGAAATAAAGCAGCTTGATAAGACCCCATACCTAAAGCTAACATAATATAACCCAATTGCGACATTGTAGAATAAGCTAAACTTCTCTTAATGTCTATTTGAGCCAGAGCCAAAGTAGCTCCTAAAAGTACTGTTATTATACCTATCAAAGAAATTAGATTCATTACGTAAGGTATAACTGCGAAAAGAGGCAGAAGCCGGGCTACAAGAAAAATTCCCGCTGCTACCATAGTAGCAGCATGTATCAGAGCCGAAATCGGAGTGGGTCCCTCCATGGCATCAGGTAACCATACATGAAGGGGGAATTGTGCCGATTTAGCAATTGCACCGAGGAATAATAGGGCGGCACACAGAGTCAGAAATAAAGAATTTATCCCATGATTCTCAATCAAGTTAGTGACTATTTTGAACAAATCTCGAAATTCGAAACTACCCGTTATCCAATAAAGACCTAAGGTTCCTAATAATAAACCAAAATCCCCCACACGATTAGTTACAAATGCTTTTTGACAAGCATTTGCCGCAATTGGTCGCGTGAACCAAAAACCTATTAATAGATAGGAACACATTCCAACTAATTCCCAAAAAATATAAATTTGTATCAAATTAGAACTAGTAACTAATCCCAACATGGAAGCATTGGAAAAACTCATATAAGCAAAAAATCTCAAATATCCTTGATCATGAGACAGATAATTGTCACTATAAATAAGAACCATGATTCCAACAGTAGTAATTAATATTGACATAATAGAAGTCAGTGGATCGATCAAGTCGCCAAACTCTAAGGAAAAATCATGATGGATGGTCCAAGACCATACATATTGAGAAATAGAACTCCCGTTTATTTGCTGAATAGCCAGGTCGGCCGAAAAAAGCATAACTATACTTAGTAATAAAACACTAGGAAAAGCCCACATGCGACGCAGATTTTTTGTTGCCGTCGGAACAAGAAGAAGTCCCACTCCTATTGCTACAGGAACCGGAAGCGGAACGAAAGGTATGATCCATGCATATTGATATGTATGTTCCATAAGAAAATCAAAGTTTTTTCTATTCTTATTAATTGAATTGTTTCCGATTCACCAGCTCTTATCTCTTTCGGAAGGAACAATAAAATAATCAAATAAAAAAATCAAAATAGGAAAGAACTCAAATAGAATTTTCCATTTTCAATCATTCCATTAATTATTAGAAGAATTTCTATTCATAGAGCAAGTAAAAAGAATTCTCGTACTTGATTCTGATATGGGTCATAGGATCCATCAATAACTCGACCCAATCAAAACAAAAGAAGACCTTGGTATTAGTTTATTCGGGAGAATTCACTAATTCTGATTGAGTGGCTTAAGCAGCCTAGGCGCTTCTGGGAAACTCTACGATACCTATCACTTCACTAACTGTCGCTGCAGATAGCATTTAAAGATGATAATTATGGCGCAAATTCATCTTCATCTCGGCCTTGACCTTTCGTCCTTTTTGAGGTAGAAAATCGTCTAAGAGAATCTTTTCATTGACTAAGAAAAATGGATTAGCTTATCGAGCTTAAAAAAAAAACCCCAGTTCGATATCTATGGCTATGGGGTTGGTTTTAAAACCCCCAAAAACCCACAAAGATTAGGGCTCGTGCTTTGCTCGATCATCACGAGAAATCGTGATGCTCTTTTCTAATTCTCTATAAAGAGCTTTAGAGCCTACGATCTATCTCTTGGATACGAAATCCCTTTTTTTTATAAAAAGCACAGATCAACTAGGACAGAAATAAAGCATTGGGTCGAACTCTTTTTTGGTGGTAAGGTCATCGCTATGAATAGTCATCGGCTCCCGGGAAAGGGTCGAAGAATGGGACCGATGATGGGACCTACATATATATATATATATCATTATATATATATATATAGACGTATGATCATTACGCTTCAACCGGGTTATTCTATTACACCTCTTTTTTAGTTTTAGAAAGAAAAGAGCCTCAATCAAGAGACTTAATCTACTAAGATGTACTTATCAAATCACAGAAAGGGAGCACTTTTATGAGTATGAGACAAATGGAGCTACTAGATCCTTATCAAACTATTGTCGTTTATGTATTCCTGTTGCTGCTTTTCTATACCCTAGCGGAAAAAACGAGAAATTTCGTTTTTCTGGAACGGGGTAAGAACGAAGTCTGGGAGGCCGTCTTACTGACGTTGGATCTGCTGGAAACGATTGTAATCACAAAAACCCGCAGAATTCTCTTCAAATTGAAACGGCACCTGATAGATCTTTCTTTTCTAGGAATTGATTTTCGCGAGGTCTTTTCCAAAAAGGGAATTTTCTCACTCGAATTCATTTCTTTGGTACCGGCCCTGGGTGACTGGCTCCTAGAATTGATAGAAATTGGGCTGAGACTTTTTACAGTGTTTACCCTTTCTATCTTTATTCTCGCAGTTACCTGGTTTCTGCAGCTCTTAGTCTGGGCATTCTTGTCGAGTGTCTAGATCTTGGAGAATTTTGTTCAGCCAACTAAGGTCTGTTCTCTCGACTGGTCATGTATATCAAATTGGAACTCATAGGGAAGGAAGTGGTTTTATGGATGGAATCAAATATGCCGTATTTACAGAAAAAAGTGTTCAGTTATTGGGGGGGAAGAATCAATATACTTCTAATGTCGAATCAGGATCAACCAGGACAGAAATAAAGCATTGGGTCGAACTCTTTTTTGGTGGTAAGGTCATCGCTATGAATAGTCATCGGCTCCCGGGAAAGGGTCGAAGAATGGGACCGATGATGGGACCTACATATATATATATATATCATTATATATATATATATAGACGTATGATCATTACGCTTCAACCGGGTTATTCTATTACACCTCTTTTTTAGTTTTAGAAAGAAAAGAGCCTCAATCAAGAGACTTAATCTACTAAGATGTACTTATCAAATCACAGAAAGGGAGCACTTTTATGAGTATGAGACAAATGGATCTACTAAGGACTCTAGTCCGTTTATGCATGCAAATAAGCAATTCAGTCGTTGTGGCCGGACTCTATTATGGATTTCTGACCGCAGGGGCCATAGGGCGCTCTTATCTCTTGGTTCTCCGAACTCGGGTTGTGGAAGAAGGAAGCGAGAAGGATGGATCAGCAATAACTTGGTTTGTGATGGGGCAGTCCATCATGTTCATATCGATCTATTATGCACCTCTCCATCCAGCATTGGGTAGACCTCATAGAGGCACGATAACTATCTCAGTAAAAGTCAAAAAAAATTGGAAAGAAAGCCTCATTTTTATGTTCAAATGCGTTCGACTACCGACTTTTCAACTGATTCTATTCCGCATATTCGTTCTCTTATGCTGGAACGCTTGGAGAGTCTACAAAAAAAACAACAAATAACTAGGCCTTAAAAAGAAGGGACCTTAAGGATCTTAAGGTCCCGTTTCTCACTCGAATTCGTTTCTTTGTTACTGGCGCTTGTTGTCTGGCTCCTAGAATTGATGCAAATTGGGCTGAGACTTTTTACAGTGTTTACCCTTTCTATCTTTATTCTCGCAGTTACCTGGTTTCTGCAGCTCTTAGTCTGGGCATTCTTGTCGAGTGTCTAGATCTTGGAGAATTTTGTTCAGCCAACTAAGGTCTGTTCTCTCGACTGGTCATGTATATCAAATTGGAACTCATAGGGAAGGAAGTGGTTTTATGGATGGAATCAAATATGCCGTATTTACAGAAAAAAGTGTTCAGTTATTGGGGGGGAAGAATCAATATACTTCTAATGTCGAATCAGGATCAACCAGGACAGAAATAAAGCATTGGGTCGAACTCTTTTTTGGTGGTAAGGTCATCGCTATGAATAGTCATCGGCTCCCGGGAAAGGGTCGAAGAATGGGACCGATGATGGGACCTACATATATATATATATATCATTATATATATATATATAGACGTATGATCATTACGCTTCAACCGGGTTATTCTATTACACCTCTTTTTTAGTTTTAGAAAGAAAAGAGCCTCAATCAAGAGACTTAATCTACTAAGATGTACTTATCAAATCACAGAAAAGGAGCACTTTGATGGGAAAAATTGATCGACTAGTCACTAGAATGATCAAACAGGTTTTACCTAAGTTTCTTAGAAAGACTGTAGAGACTGTCTGGGCGGTTTTCTGGGGCGCAAGCCTATGCCTATTCTGGGGTCGGATGTTTTTTAGCTTCCCCAGAGCTTTTTGTAATAGGAATTTGCGGCGACCCGCAGCAACTGTTCGGAATATTTCGGAGATGGAGCTCGAAATAAACCGAAAGAGGAACCAATTGGCAGAAGAACTTTTACGGTTACAAGAACAAATGTCACGGGTAACAGAAGGAAATTACCTTTTAACACAGAAACTTTCCGTGTTAGAGAGGTCCGTGGCCCCCAGCGATCTCGAAATTCAGTCATCCATAGAAATGGACGACGATTTGACCGGGCAGACCAACCGCATCCTAGAAGCCATTTCCGTCTTAACAGAAGAACTTTCCCTCTTAAAGGAAAAACATTCCCAGTTAGTAGAGACGGCCCGGCAAGATGCCTCTCTTCGAAATGAGCACCTCAGCAGGAGCAGGCAACTTACCGGGGCTAAGTTGAGCCAAAGGTCGATCGCCCTGCGGCTCCACAGTACTAGGAAGCCCCCAAAGGCGCCCCTTCGGGAGAACCGCTCACTGCGACAGGAGAATCAATCGCTGCGGGGCAAAAGACTCGACAGCTCCCAAGCGACCCCGGACGAGCTATAGTGGAAGTATTTAGGGGGAATTCGAAAACCTATCTTAAGATATAGATTTGAATGAGGGTTCGTATAGAAGGGTACCAATCAGTACGAATTCTTCTTTCTTCGGATATTGTATGTAATCAATTAGAATATAATAAAGAATCAAATAAAAAGAAGAATCCGAACAATACATGTCTTTCACATCCAACTATAAACAATGAGTAACCTCTTCATTTTTGAATGGCGGTTCCAAAGAAACGTACTTCTCTGTCAAAAAAGCGTATTCGTAAAAATATTTGGAAAAGAAAGGGGTATTGGGCAGCGATAAAAGCATTTTCATTAGCGAAATCTCTTTCTACCGGGAATTCAAAAAGTTTTTTGTACGACAAACAAATAACCAAGTCTTGGAAGAATCTGAATCAATATGACTCCCTGAATTGTCATTTCTAAAATGAAGGATTCCCATTAACTCATATTTTTCTTTTCAACGGATCAATACGAGACGGGACTGGTTATTGCGGTATGCAGAATAAGAAGTCCTCTGCTTACTGTATTCTCCATTTTTTGACGAAGTAGTGAAGGACAAGATACAAAGTTTTCGCTTTCTTTTTAGTAGGTTTTTCTAATTTGTGAGATGGGGGTTGTCATTTTCCTCATCGATTCACTTTTCATAATACACTAACTAAAAGAAAAGTCTTCTTTTTCCTTTAGGAAGGATTTTTTTGGATTATGTATTCCTAATATGTAGTCCAAATAAGGGTCCTATATTTGGGCTGTGGAATCCATCAAGATCTATATCTATATATAGATATAGATCTTGAGAGCTTTCTTTTCTTTAGAAATATAGAATCTTTTTTTTTTTGAAGTACGCTAAAATTCCGATAAAGATTGAAACCTTTTAGTTCTATGCCTGGATAGAGGACAGAACTATCTAGTTCCAACTGCTGCATTTCCATTCCAGGCGAAGTTAAACCAACGGAAAGCCCTTTGTGAAAGTGAAACCTAACACCCTACGATCCCACAATACTAATGATTGTTAAACGTTCAATTAGTAATTTGAACGAGTGTTTTTTCATTGATTGTCAGATTCCCTAAAAAAGATTTGATTGAATTGACTCCTTAGAATCTCGACGATTGAATATGGATGGGCTATTATGTTTTCGAGTAAGCCGCTATGGTGAAATCGGTAGACACGCTGCTCTTAGGAAGCAGTGCTAGAGCATCTCGGTTCGAGTCCGAGTGGCGGCATCTTCTAAAAGAGATACAATAAATCCTATAATGAATGGAATTCCTCATTTCCATTCCAGTGTTGAAGGATCCCCCTTTTATTTTTTATTTTAGGATTTTTTTTATGATATTCTCGACTTTAGAACATATATTCACTCACATTTCTTTTTCGATCGTTTCAATTGTAATTACGATTTATTTACTAACCTTATTATTAGTCTACGAAACGCTAGGACTCTATAATTCGTCAGAAAAAGGCATGATAGCTACCTTTTTCTGTATAACAGGATTGTTAGTTACTCGTTGGATTTATTCGGGACATTTCCCCTTAAGTGATTTATATGAATCATTAATGTTTCTTTCGTGGGGTTTTTCCATTATTCATATGGTTCCACATTTTAGGAACCAAAAAACCCATTTAAGCGCAATAACCGCGCCAAGTACTATTTTGACTCAAGGCTTTGTTACTTCAGGTCTTTTAGTGGAAATGCATCAATCCACAATATTAGTACCTGCTCTCCAATCTCAGTGGTTAATGATGCACGTAAGTATGATGGTATTGAGCTATGCAGCTCTTTTATGCGGCTCGTTATTCTCAGTAGCGCTTCTAGTCATTACATTTCGAACACGCATAGATATTTTTGGCAAAAGAAATCATTTATTAATATTAACTGGGTCATTTGTTTTTGATGAGATCCAATACGCAAATGAAAGAGGCAGTGTTTTACGAAACACTTTTTTTCTTTCATTTAGAAATTATCACATGTATCAGTTGATTCAGCAATTGGATCGTTGGAGTTATCGTGTCATTAGTCTAGGGTTTCTCTTTTTAACCATAGGTATTCTTTCGGGCGCGGTATGGGCTAATGAGGCATGGGGGTCATATTGGAATTGGGACCCCAAGGAAACTTGGGCATTTATTACTTGGACCATATTTGCAATTTATTTACATATGAGAACAAATCCAAATTTTCAAGGCACGAATTCCGCAATTGTGGCTTCTCTTGGATTTCTTATAATTTGGATATGTTATTTTGGGGTCAATCTATTAGGAATAGGATTACATAGTTATGGCTCATTCACATTAACATCGAATTGAAGAAGCGACCCAATCCATAGGAACATAGTATGAAGTTTGTGTGAGTTTTTGAGAACTATTTGAATCACTACTGGATTCAAATGGTTCTCAAAAACCCCAAACGTATCTGATTCGAATGGACTTCATTTTCTTTTTCCTTAAGATAAGGAAAAAGAAGACTTATTTTTTTTCATTGTCCAGCGAATGGTTTTTGAAATCATAGCTTTATTTTCTATCTTATTCATGAAAACTATCTTATCTATAAAAGTAATTAGATAGGATAGCTTCTACCTTGTCAACGGATAGTGAGAGAAGGAAATCCGGATAAATACCAATCCCTATTACGGGTAGAAAGAGACAGATCGAAACAAAAAGTTCTCGTGGTCCAGAATCCAAAAAAGAAGAGTTTGGGGCAGGAAATTGCTTGTATCCATAGAACATCTGGCGTGACATAGATAATGAATAAATAGGAGTTAATATCATTCCAATTGCCATTACAAAAGTAATGAGTATTTTTGGCATTAAAAGATATTTTGGACTGGTAATTATTCCAAAAAAGACTACCAATTCGGCAACAAAACCACTCATTCCCGGCAATGCAAGAGAAGCCATCGAGAAGCTACTGAACATTGTAAATATTTTCGGCATTGGGATAGCTATTCCGCCCATTTCGTCGAGATAAACAAGACGTATTCTATCGTAACTCGTTCCTGCCAAGAAAAAAAGCGCCGCACCAATAAATCCGTGAGAAATGATTTGTAAAATGGCTCCATTCAGTCCTGTATCGGTTATAGAACCAATTCCTATAATTGTAAAACCCATATGAGATACAGAAGAATAGGCTATTCTCTTTTTTAAATTGCGTTGGCCGGGAGATGTTGAAGCTGCATAGATTATTTGAACTGTACCTATTATCATCAACCATGGAGAAAATATAGAATGAGCGTGGGGTAAGAATTCCATATTGATCCGAACCAATCCATACGCTCCAATTTTTAATAAGATTCCGGCTAGAAGCATACACGTACTGTAATGTGCCTCCCCGTGGGTATCTGGTAACCATGTATGTAGGGGTATAATCGGTGATTTGACAGCATAAGTAATAAGAAATCCAAAATAGAATATTATTTCCAATGCCACCGGATACGATTGATTCGCTGAGGTTTCAAAATTGAAGGTTGGTTCGTTGGAACCATATAAACCCATGCCCAGAACTCCCATTAATAGAAAAACAGAACCCCCCGCAGTGTACAAAAGAAACTTTGTAGCTGAGTACAAACGTTTCTTTCCTCCCCACATGGATAGAAGTAGGTAAACAGGAATTAATTCTAACTCCCACATGATAAAAAAAAGTAAAAGATCTCGAGAAGAAAATGATCCTATTTGGCCGCTGTACATTGCTAACATCAGGAAATGGAACAATCGTGAATCCCGAGTCACTGGCCGAGCCGCTAAAGTAGCTAAAGTAGTGATGAATCCCGTCAGTAAAACGGGTCCTATGGAAATTCCATCGATTCCGAGTCTCCAGTGAAAATCCAAAAAATGGATCCATCTAGAATCCTGTTCTAATTGGATTAATGGATCGTCAAATTGGAAATGATAACAGAATGCATAGGTCGTTAGAAGTAGTTCTATTGTGCATATAGAGAGAGTATACCACCTAATCATCTTATTTCCCCTATGAGGAAAAAAGAAAATGGAAGAACCCGCGGATATCGGCAAAATCACAATTATTGTTAACCAAGGAAAAGAATTCGTGGTAAAGACAAGATACACTTTGACCAAAAAACCCGTGCTCGAAATAATCTTTTTGATCGAGTACGGGTTTTTGTCGGTAAGGAGAAAAAAAAATGGGTTCAAGTAGAGTTTTCTAGAACGTATCAATAAGCTAGCCCCATGCTTCGCGTTGTCTCATGCCATAAATAAACCCGGACACTCAAGAAATCTGTTGGACAAGCGGATTCACACCTCTTACAACCTACACAGTCTTCTGTTCTTGGGGCAGAAGCAATTTGCTTAGCTTTACATCCGTCCCAAGGTATCATTTCTAATACATCTGTGGGGCAGGCTCGCACACATTGAGTACACCCTATACATGTATCATAAATCTTTACTGAATGTGACATGGTATCTATCCACTTTTTGAACGTCATAAATTTTCGATCTAGTAAAATCATAAAGGAATCATATATGGTAGACACCAGACGAATCGAGGGTTTACCAGAATCGATTTCGAATCAATCTACTTCTGGATCTGCTCATGATAGCGGTCCAAGATACTTTGATTTATTACGTTTTAGCAAACATGGGCCTATGTTTGTTTCTATCGTACATACCAATTGGAATTGGTGAATATTCTATTCGGTATTTATATGATTACCGCTATTTATTCAGCAAGTTCGATTGATTGATACGAGTGGATTTTCTGTTACGATGAATTGACGAAACAATAGCAGGTCCAATAGCGGCTTCAGCGCCTGCAATAGCTATAACAAAAATCGCGAAAATGTCTCCTTTTAATTGGCGACTATCAAATAAATCAGAAAATGTTACGAAATTCATATTAACCGCATTCAGTATAAGCTCAAGACACATAAGTGCTCTAACCATATTTCGACTTGTGATCAATCCATAAATACCGATAGAAAATAAATAGGCACTCAAAACAAGTTCATGTTCAAGCATCATTGACCAACCCCTCATCAATCTGGATTTATTTGCTTTCAGTATGAACAAAAACTCCACCTTAATCCATTTTATTGACTAGAATATCACAAGTGCAGAACAAAGGAAGGTATTGGTACTAGACTAGATTGAACTAAAACCATTTCCATTTTATACATGAAAAATCGAAAAATGGAAGTGATGAAGCCCCGACCAATCCATAGGTGAATTCGTAGCGTAAGCCGATGCGTCATAAATAAGGTACAATAAGACCGATAAAGCATCCCAATCACAACTCCCAGGAATCACATAGGAACTATCAGAATTAGAATTCTTAGCAATACTAGAACTCATAGGGAAGGAAGTGGTTTTATGGATGGAATCGAATATGCCGTATTTACAGAAAAAAGTGTTCGGTTATTGGTGGGGAAGAAGCAACAGATTGTTAATGTCGAATCAGGATCAACCAGGACAGAAATAAAGCATTGGGTCGAACTCTTTTTTGGTGGTAAGGTCATCGCTATGAATAGTCATCGGCTCCCGGGAAAGGGTCGAAGAATGGGACCGATGATGGGACCTACATATATATATATATATCATTATATATATATATATAGACGTATGATCATTACGCTTCAACCGGGTTATTCTATTACACCTCTTTTTTAGTTTTAGAAAGAAAAGAGCCTCAATCAAGAGACTTAATCTACTAAGATGTACTTATCAAATCACAGAAAAGGAGCACTTTTTTTTTATGAGTATGAGACAAATGGATCTACTAGGGACTCTAGTCCGTTTATGCATGCAAATAAGCAATTCAGTCGTTGTGGCCGGACTCTATTATGGATTTCTGACCGCAGGGGCCATAGGGCCCTCTTATCTCTTGGTTCTCCGAGCTCGGGTTATGGAAGAAGGAAGCGAGAAGGATGTATCAGCAACAACTGGTTTTCTGATGGGGCAGCTCATCATGTTCATATCGATCTATTATGCACCTCTCCATCTAGCATTGGGTAGACCTCATACAATAACTAGCCTAGGTCTACTCTATCTTTTGTGTTATTTCTTTTGGCGCAATGACAAAGACTTTTTTGATTCGGTAGCTACTACCAGAAATGGAATGCGTAATTTAAGCACTCAATATGTATTCGTTACTAATCTCATTTTTCCACTATTCAACCATTTCGTTTTGCCGAGTTCGACCTTACCCAGATTAATCAGTATTTATATGTTTCGATGCAACAACAACAAGATGTTATTTTTAACAAGTAGTTTTGTTGGTTGGTTCATTGGTCACATTTTATGCATGAAAGGGTTTGAGTTGATATTATTCTGGATACGGCAAAATCGTTCTATTAGATTGAATAAGTACCGTGCGGCAGACTTTAGAAATTCTCTAGAGCGAATCTTTACCATTCTAGTATTTCTCTCCTGTGTCTACTATTTAGGCAGAATCCCGTCACCTATTAGGACTGAGGATAAGAAAAAGAAACCAAAAAAGACCTCGGCAACGGCAGAAAGGGGGCAGAGTGAGGACGAAACAGATGTAGAAATAGACACAACTTCCAAACAGGGGCAAGAAGGATCCGCCGAGGAAGATTTGGACAACATAGATGCGGAAGATTCGGACAACATAGATGAAAACCCGAAAGAAAAGAAAGACTTCTTCTGTTTTGAAACGCCTCTTGTGACTTTTTTTTTCGACTATAAACGATGGAATCGACCATTGCGATATATAAAAAATGATGGATTTCAAAAGGCTCTAAGAAATGAAATGTCAGACTATTTTTTTTATACATGCCGAAGTGATGGAAAACAACGAATCTCTTTTACATATCCACCCAGTTTGTCAACCTTTTTTGAAATGATAGAAAGAAAGGGGTTTTTGTACACACCAGAAAAACTCCCCTCTGATGAACTGTATAATCATTGGATTTATACCAATGAACAAAAAAGAAATAGCCTGAGCAATGAACTTTTCAATCGAATTGACGCTCTAGAAAGGGGGTCTCTTGATCTGGATGTACTCGAAAAAAGGACTCGATTATGTAATAATGAGACTGCACAAGAATGCTTGCCTAAAAGGTATGATTGTTTTTTGAATGGGCCCTCTCGTGGAACAGCCATAAAAGTACCCCCAAGCGTTAAGAAGGAAAATGCGAAGGAAAATGCGAAGGAAAATGCGAAGGAAAATGCGAAGGAAAATGCGAAGGAAAATGAGAAGGAAAAGGAATTTTTAATCACCCCTACGGGGGATTCAAAAGAAAAAGTGTGGATAAACAAGGTTCATGGTACCCTTTTCCCTGATTACCAAGAATTTGAACAAAAACTAGATACATTTGAGGAAAAATCATTATTGTCAGACCAAGGAAAAATGGATTCGGAAAATCAAGTGCAATATTTCTTCGGTGCAAGTACAACTGAACCAAAGGATCAAACAATTCAAAAAAACACAAAGGAGGGACTTGACCTTAAAAAAATTCATAAAAAAAAGGAGAGACCCCTAAAAGAAATTGGTAAAAAGGTTCCTCGCTGGACATACCAATTGATCGACGATTCTCAGGAACTAGGCCTGCAGGAAGAAGACCCAGAGTGGTCTCAGATTCATTCAAGAAACTTCAAAGCTGTATTCATTTTTGATTGGAAGGAATTTTATACGAAGCTGGGGACGGCGGAGGAGTATGATGAGGAGGATGAGGATACTGCGGAGATTTTACTACGCTATTCGAAACAATCGGATTTTAATCGAGATTTAATCAAAGGATCCGTACGCGCTCAAAGACGTAAAACCGTTATTTGGAAACTATTTCAAACAAATCTGCATTCCCCACTTTTTTTGGACAGAATAGACACAATTTTCTCCCCAATACTGAAAAGTCTTAATCCAATCTTTAGGATCTTTAGGAATTGGCTGGGAAAAGGCGCAGAAGTGAAAACTTGGGATTATGAGGAAGACGAGGCACAAGAAAGGGAGGACGAGACACAAGAAAGGGAGGACGAGGCACAAGAAAGGGAGGACGAGACACAAGAAAGGGAGGACGAGGCACAAGAAAGGGAGGACGAGACACAAGAAAGGGAGGACGAGGCAGAGGCCGAAGCAGAAAAAAGGGAGAACGCGGAGCAGGAGCGACTCGAAATAGCAGAACTGTGGGATAGTACTCCGCACGCTCACGCAATAAGGGGTTTTCTGTTACTAGCCCACTCAATTCTTAGAAAATATATTGTATTACCCTCATTGATAATAGCCAAAAACTTTAGCCTTGTTTTATTATTTCCATTTCAATTCCGCAATAAATTCCCCGAGTGGTATAAAGATTGGGACGAAGATTGGAAGGCGTGGGGCAGAGAAATTCATGTTAACTGTACTCACAATGGCGTTACATTATCAGAAACAGAATTTCCACAAAACTGGTTAACAGAAGGTCTGCAGATAAAACTCCTCTTCCCTTTCCGTCTTCGGTACAGTTTTCAACTACGACCCCATCATAAACAGAAAGATCCAATGCAAAAGAAAAGAAAAAAAGCAAAATATTCCTTTTTAACAACCTGGGGAATGGAAACTGAACGGCCTTTTGGTCCTCCCCGAGAAGAACCTTATCCTCTTGAACCTATTTATAAAGAATTTGAAAAACGAATTAGAGAAGCGAAAAGGAAATGTCTTCTATTGTTAAAAATGTTAAAAAAAAAAGCAAAATGGCTTATAGATCCGTTTATCAAAATCAAACAACTTGAAAAAGTAAATCTAAATAAAAAATTTGGATTGAGGGAAGGGTATGAATTGAGTGAAACTCAAAATGATAAAAATTTTCAAATAAGTAATCAGATTTTTGATGAATCGTCCAGTCGAATTCAATCTATGGATTGGACAAAATCTTCACTTACAGAACAAAAAAGAAAGGATCTGTCCCATAGGACAAATACAATCAGAAAGCAAATTGAAAAACTAAAAAACGACAAGAAAACCAAATTTCGAATACCCGATATAAATATGAGTCCTAGCGAGGAAAGTTTTGCTGAGAAAAGATTAGACTCGTCAAAAAACCTTTGGCAGATATTTAAAAGAAGAAGTGTGCGATTAATAAGGAAAGGGCGCTTTTTTTTGGCATTTTTCATTGAAAATATATTCTGTCAATCTCTCATTCATATTTCGAGGGTTAATGGACAAAGCTTTCTTGAATTACTTGAATTAAAAAGAAAACTTGAATTAAAAATAAAAAAAAAAATTATTGAGACATACAATTACAATAAGAGACCAAATCAAGAAGAAATTGATGAAAATACAATTCATTGGATTTCGACGATAAAAAAACAGTTTTCTAATATTGGTGATAAAAATTCAAAGAATTTTTGTGGGATAGTTTCCTTGTCACAAGCATATGTATTTTACAAATTATCACAAAGACCAGGTATTCATAAGTATCCCTTGAAATCGGTCCTTCAATATTATCGAACATCTCTTTTTCTTAAAGATAGAATAAAGAATTTTTTTGGAACACAAGGAATATTTCATTCCGAATCAAGGCATAAAGAACATCGAAATGCAGAAATGAATGAATGGAAAAACTGGTTAAGCAGCCACTATCAATATGATTTATCTCAGACTAGATTATCTAAATTTATGTCGCAAAAGTGGAGAAATAGGGTCAATCAAAGTAATAAGGTTCAAAATATAGACTCACCAAGTTTGGATTCATATGAAAAAAACCAATTCATTTATTTTGAGAAACAAAAAGAAAAAGCAGCTTCATTATCGGTTAAAACAAAAACAGAGAAATTAAAAAAACATTACAAATATGATCTTTTATCACATAAATATATTAATTATGAAGAAAGGAAGGATTTCTCTATTTATAGATTGCCGTTACAAGGAAACGAAGATCGAGGGATTCCCTCTAAGTACATCACGTATAAACCTGCTTTTTTTTCTATCCGGAGATATATTAGAAAAAATCCGGATAGAAAATATTTGGATTGGCAAATCATCCGTTTTATAAAGACGAGACATATTGAGGCCTGGATCAATAAAAAAACGAAGATTGATACTTTTTATTCTCCAATAATTCATACAATTGATAAGAAAGATCTTTTTTATCGCGCGATGGATAAACAATGCAACTCATCCAAAAACAATAAAAAAAACAAGAATAATAAAAAAAACAAGAATAATAAAAAAAACAAGAATAATAAAAAAAACAAGAATAATAAAAAAAACAAGAATAATAAAAAAAACAAGAATAATAAAAAAAACCATCCTTTTGACTGGATGGGAATGAATAAAGAAAGACTAACTCAAACTCAGCGCAGTAAGAAATCGATTTATGAGAAATATCGGATGAAACCGTGGATCATACCAATCAAATTACTTCTTTTTGAGTTTAATAACAATCAAAACATTCGTGACATTCGTGAAAATAAAAACACCAAAGAAAAAGAAAAAAAAGATCTTGAATTAGAGAATCAAAATCAAGAAGAAAAAGAAAAGCCTGGCCAAGGGAATCCTAGATCAAATCGACCAAACCAAGGGAAGCCTAAATCAAATCAACCAAACCAAGGGAAGCCTAAATCAAATCAACCAAACCAAGGGAAGCCTAAATCAAATCAACCAAACCAAGGGAAGCCTAAATCAAATCAACCAAATCAACAACAAGATGGTAAACAAGAGTCTGGCGGATCAGACATTGAAAAATATAAAAATAAAAAGCAAGAGAAGAAGAAGAAGTGGAAGCCAACAAGCGACCTCGAAATCTTCCTGAAAAAGAAAGGTTACGTGGGTTGTCAGTTGAAATGGAGCAATCTTTTTGAGGAAAATGTAATCACTGCTGTCAATATCTCTAGTTTCCTGATTAGGACGATAGATCCACTGGAACTGGCTATATCCTTTATTCGAAGAAAAGAAATGCCTCCGGGGCTTCTGGAGCTAATGTATCGTAAACGTAATACTCTGGAAAGTGAACCTGAACTTACTCTGGAAAGCGAACCTGAACTTACTCTGGAAAGCGAACCTGAACTTACTCTGGAAAGTGAACTTAAACCTACTCTGGAAAGTGACCCTGAACCTCCAATTCGATTTCCTAAAGCGCTAAAAAGGGGAGAAATAATAATCAACCTATTTTGTATGCCTAGAAAATGGGATGGTCCATTGATTATGTATCAAACCATAGCGATTTCACTGATCCATAAGAATAAACACCAAATTAATATTAATAGAAAAACTAATATAAAATGCCGAGAAAAAGAAAAACGAAATGTTGAGAGGAATGATTTTTATGAATTCATTACAAAAACAAAACAGGAAAAGATGGTTGGGAATATAGATGAAAATCATTATGATTTGCTTGTTCCTGAAAAAATTGCATCTCCTAGACGTCGTAGAGAATTGCGAATTCTAATTTGTTTAAATTCCGGGAAGGAAAATATGGATGTTGTGGGTAAAAATAAAGTATTTTGCAACGAGAACAACGTAAGGAATTGTGGTCTACTTTTAACTAATAGCAAGGATCTTGATATAGAGACAAATCAATTCATTAAATTAAAATTTTTTCTTTGGCCAAATTACCGATTAGAAGATTTAGCTTGTATGAATCGCTATTGGTTTGATACCAGTAATGGTAGCCGTTTCAGTATGTTAAGGATACAGATGTATCCACGCTTAAGAATTCGTTGATGATAAACTTTCTATATTCTATATGGATCACCATACCTGGTATGGTATGATATAAGAATAGATGTATACAGGCCTTATGCTGTGCTGTTTTATATTCTGGTACATGATACTAATTCAATGACCTAAGATTTTTCTGATCTTAGGTCAAAATTCTTTTTTTTTTCTTTTTTGTGAGTTTTTTGGTTTTGTGGGTGGAGAACTATACGAGCCCTTATACTTACTATGTCTATACGAATCCAATTTGAAATTGGATTGATTATTGATTAAAGTAACATATTAAGAAATTAACATTATTGTGTATACCAGATTCAAATGAATGTCATTATTTTTATTGATCGGTAAAATCCATATCGGTAGAAAATAAAAAATGAAAAGGAAGGGGGAAGAACTCTTTTTATGGTAAAAAGTCCATTCATCTCAGTTGTTTCGCAAGAAGAAAGCAAGGGGTCTGTTGAATTTCAAGTATTCAGTTTCACCAATAAAATAAAGAAACTGACTTCACATTTGAAATTACACAAAAAAGACTATTTATCTCAGAGAGGTCTACGGAAAACTCTGGGACAACGTCAACGGTTGCTGACGTATTTGTCAAATAAAAATAGAGTACGTTATAAAGAATTAATAGATCGGTTGGATATTCGGGAGTTAAAAACTGGTTAAGTTAATTGGAAGATCCCTTTTGCATTATTTGATTTTTAAGAGCTTGGATTTTGATGAACTTCATTTCGTTTTGAGCAATTCATAGAATACTGAGACTGAATCGGGGAAAAAGCATATGAATGTACCGACTACAAGAAAAGACCTCATGAGAGTCAATATGGGTCCTCACCACCCAGCAATGCATGGCGTTCTTCGCCTCATCATTACTCTAGACGGTGAAGATGTTATTGACTGTGAACCCATATTGGGTTATTTACACAGAGGGATGGAAAAAATTGCGGAAAACCGAACAATTATACAATATCTACCTTATGCAACACGTTGGGATTATTTAGCTACTATGTTTACAGAGGCAATAACAGTCAACGCACCAGAACGTTTGGGAAATATTCAAGTACCTAAAAGAGCTAGCTATATCAGAGTCATTATGCTGGAATTGAGTCGTATAGCTTCTCATCTGTTATGGCTCGGCCCTTTTATGGCAGATATTGGTGCGCAGACGCCTTTCTTCTATATTTTCAGAGAGAGAGAGTTGATATATGATCTATTCGAAGCTGCCACAGGTATGCGAATGATGCATAATTTTTTCCGTATCGGAGGAATCGCTGCTGATTTACCTCATGGCTGGGTAGATAAATGCGTGGATTTCTGCGAGTATTTTTTAACAGGAATTGCGGAATATCAAAAGCTTATTACGCGGAATCCTATTTTTTTGGAACGAGTTGAAGGAGTGGGCATTGTTAGTGGGGAGGAAGCCATAAATTGGGGTTTATCGGGGCCAATGCTACGGGCTTCCGGACTCAAATGGGATCTTCGTAAAATTGATCATTATGAGTGTTACGACGAATTTGATTGGGAAGTACAATGGCAAAGAGAGGGAGATTCATTAGCTCGTTATTTCGTCCGAATCAGTGAAATGACGGAATCCATAAAAATGATTCAACAAGCCCTAGAAGGACTTCCGGGGGGGCCCTATGAGAATTTAGAAGTCCGGCGCTTTGGCAGAGAAAGGGATTCGGAGTGGAATGATTTTGAATATCGATTCATTAGTAAAAAACCATCTCCGGCTTTTGAATTGTCGAAACAAGAGCTTTATGTGAGAGTAGAGGCTCCAAAAGGAGAATTGGGAATTTTTCTGCTAGGGGATCAGAGTCCTTTTCCCTGGAGATGGAAAATTCGTCCACCGGGTTTTATCAATTTGCAAATTCTTCCTCAGCTAGTTAAAAGAATGAAATTGGCTGATATTATGACGATACTAGGTAGTATAGATATCATTATGGGAGAAGTTGATCGTTGAAATGATAATTGATACGACGGAAGTACGGGCTATTAATTCTTTTTCCCGATTGGAATCCTTAAAAGAGGTGTATGGGCTCATACGCTTGCTTGTCCCTATTTTTATTCCTATATTTGGAATCACAATAGGGATACTCATAATTGTGTGGTTAGAAAGAAAACTATCTGCAGGAGTACAACAACGTATTGGACCTGAATACGCAGGTCCCTTTGGAATTCTTCAAGCTCTAGCAGATGGGACAAAACTACTTGTCAAAGAGGATCTTCTCCCATCTAGAGGAGATATTCGTTTATTCAGTATCGGACCGTCCATAGCAGTCATATCAATTTTACTAAGTTATTCAGTAATTCCTTTTAGCTATCGGCTTGTTCTAGCGGATCTCAGTATAGGTGTTTTTTTATGGATTTCCATTTCAAGTATTGCTCCTTTTGGACTTCTTATGTCAGGATATGGTTCGAATAATAAATATTCCTTTTTAGGTGGTCTACGAGCTGCTGCTCAATCGATTAGTTATGAAATACCATTAACTCCATGTGTTTTATCAATATCTCTACGTGCGATTCGTTTGGACATGAACTGTTACCTATTTCTTTTATTTCTAGGAAAGGAGTGGAATGTATTGAGTAGATATCCTCATTTTTTGATTCATCATTCCGGGTGATGAACTCAATTAGATAAGTTCTATGAGTGAAACAAAACAGCTTATCAATTTGCAGTAAAAAGATTGAGTCTCATTCCCTATGTACAAGAGTTAAGCATCCATAAGCATAAGCAGAATAAATTACCCCAAGATTCGTTGATTAGCGATCATGGTTTGACGCGGGTAGAAAAGATCAACTGTATGGAGTTTTCACTATTGTATGTCATACCAGACCGGGGGTTGGGCAAAAATGAGTGGGCGGTTAGGAACACTAAGATACATAACGGATTCGTAATGGAGATAATCTAAGTTACCTAAATAGGTCTCTCTGCATAAAAGGAATCCTAATGGGGGCTTTAAGTTAGTAGAAATGATCAAGCAGTACTTCCCCAGGATCCCGATTCTGAGTATGCTCCTACCCACTGGTTAAAGAAATGGCTATCAGAAACGAAATAACCTTTTTTTTAGAGCTTCCCTGTCTTTTTCTATGAAATGTGAAAGAAGAACCGGAACGAAATAAATATGCAATAGAAAAGAAAAATATGAAATCTTGTATATATATTCATACAGATGCAGATGAAATTCTTATCCAGATAGAATTCTTATCATGATTCATGAACTAATGTAATGCCTAATCCTTTTTCGTAATCGAAAAAAGAGTCGAAATAGCTATTGATACAATGAGTCTTTTATTAAAGGATTAAGTTATTACTGAATGAAGAGAAATTTCATTTTTGAAATTAGAAATATTTAGAAATAGAAAGGGTGAGATCAATTCAGAAGCACCTTTTTGTTATTATAATTATAGCAGACAGAATTGCATTGGTCTAATGTGGGACTCTCCGATACATCTTTACTCTATCTACTCAACTAACATATCGAGATAATAATATAATAATGAGCCCGTCCTTAGATTTTTTTATGACGACCACCGAGGAGCCGTATGAGGTGAAAGTCTCATGTACGGTTCTGCAATAGCGATGGCAGCAGTGATGTTATCACCGACTATGATTATCTAACAGTTCAAGTACAGTTGATATAGTTGAGGCACAGTCCAAATATGGTTTTTGGGGTTGGAATCTTTGGCGTCAACCTATAGGGTTTACGGTTTTTCTAATTTCTTCCCTAGCAGAATGTGAGAGATTACCCTTTGATTTACCAGAAGCAGAAGAAGAATTAGTAGCAGGTTATCAAACCGAATATTCGGGTATAAAATTTGGTTTATTTTACGTTGCTTCCTATCTAAATCTACTAGTCTCTTCATTATTTGTAACAGTTCTTTACTTGGGCGGTTGGAATCTCCCTATTCCGTTCATATTGATTCCTGATTTTTTCGGAATAAATGAACTGGGTGGAGTCTTTGAAACAACAATTGGTATTTTTATTACATTAGCTAAAGCTTATTTGTTCCTGTTCATTTCTATCACAACAAGATGGACTTTGCCTAGGATGAGAATGGACCAACTATTAAATCTTGGGTGGAAATTTCTTTTACCTATTTCTCTCGGTAATCTATTATTGACAACTTCTTCCCAACTCCTTTCACTGTAAAGGCATAAGCCATTCATTGTATTCTAGATTTATAACTTCTCTCAAACAAACAAGAGAAAGAAAATTTCAATCATTCATAGAGATTCACGATATGCTTCCTATGGTAACTGGGTTCATGAATTATGGTCAACAAACAGTAAGAGCTGCAAGGTATATCGGCCAAAGTTTCATGATTACCTTATCTCACATGAGTCGTTTACCTGTAACTATTCAATATCCTTATCAAAAATGGATTCCATCAGAGCGTTTCCGCGGGCGAATCCACTTTGAATTTGATAAATGCATTGCTTGTGAAGTATGTGTTCGTGTATGCCCTATAGATCTACCCATTGTTGATTGGAGATTGGAACCGGATATTCGAAAGAAACGATTAGTTAATTATAGTATTGATTTCGGAATATGTATATTTTGTGGTAATTGTGTCGAGTATTGTCCAACAAATTGTTTATCAATGACTGAAGAATATGAACTTTCTACTTATAATCGTCACGAATTGAATTATAATCAAATTGCCTTGGGTCGGTTACCAATGTCAGTAATTGGAGATTCCGTAATTCGAACCATTATGAATTCGCCTCAAATCAAATAAAAAATGGTAAACCGCGTGATTCGATTACCAATTACTCCAATTTCCAATTACTTTTACTAAAGGAGTAAGGCCTCTTTCATTTTGCTTGGCGAATAAGTAAAAGTACTAGCTATTGATTGGAGATTCATTGCTCAGAATCGTGTCTTGCAAACATACATTATCCGTGATTTTTTGAAATCTACATCTCTCTATATTAATAATATTTCTATGATATATATAATTTCTATTTATTATAGAAACTAACTAAGTAAAAATAGAAAATATTTTTTTTCTTGTCCCTTCTTCTATAATTTTAAATTTTCGAATTTATTTCGAATTTGATTCTAGAGTTATATATGAACTACTCTTTCGGATAGATCTAATGGGATTCATAACTGTATCTACATCAACCATCTAGGATTGGATTCCATTAGGAGCATATCCTAAAAAGAAAAGAGTCAGGTAACCTATTTTTTCCCGGTCTGGTCAAAAAGATCATGAAACATTTAAGCTTATTTCTCTATTATTTGACATATAATGGATTTTACTGGACCAATACATGATTTTCTTTTAGTATTTTTGGGATCGGTTCTTATATTAGGAGGTCTGGGAGTGGTCTTACTTACCAATCCCATTTTTTCTGCCTTTTCCTTGGGGTTGGTTCTTGTTTGTATATCCTTATTCCATATTCCATCGAATTCCCATTTTGTAGCTGCTGCACAGCTACTTATTTACGTGGGGGCCATAAATGTGTTAATCGTATTCGCTGTGATGTTCATGAATGACTCAGAATATTACAACGATTTCGGTCTTTGGACCGTTGGAGAAGGAGTAACTTCCCTGGTTTGTACCAGTCTTTTTGTTTCACTAATTACTATTGTCCCAGATACTTCATGGTACGGTATTATTTGGACTACAAGATCAAACCAGATTTTAGAGCAGGATTTTTTAAATAATGGTCAACAAATTGGGACTCATTTATCAACAGATTTTTTGATTCCCTTTGAACTCATTTCTATAATTCTTTTAGTTGCCTTGATAGGTGCAATTGTTATGGCCCGTCAGTAATCAAAAGAAAGACTTCGAATGAAAGAAAGAGTTCTGTCCTCCCAAAAAGAGAAAGACTTCGTTCTTATCACACCTATTTTTTTTTTATTTATATTATAATTAGATTTTCCTTCATCACTTCCATTTTTCGATTTTTCATGTATAAAATGGAAATGGTTTTAGTTCAATCTAGTCTAGTACCAATACCTTCCTTTGTTCTGCACTTGTGATATTCTAGTCAATAAAATGGATTAAGGTGGAGTTTTTGTTCATACTGAAAGCAAATAAATCCAGATTGATGAGGGGTTGGTCAATGATGCTTGAACATGAACTTGTTTTGAGTGCCTATTTATTTTCTATCGGTATTTATGGATTGATCACAAGTCGAAATATGGTTAGAGCACTTATGTGTCTTGAGCTTATACTGAATGCGGTTAATATGAATTTCGTAACATTTTCTGATTTATTTGATAGTCGCCAATTAAAAGGAGACATTTTCGCGATTTTTGTTATAGCTATTGCAGGCGCTGAAGCCGCTATTGGACCTGCTATTGTTTCGTCAATTCATCGTAACAGAAAATCCACTCGTATCAATCAATCGAACTTGCTGAATAAATAGCGGTAATCATATAAATACCGAATAGAATATTCACCAATTCCAATTGGTATGTACGATAGAAACAAACATAGGCCCATGTTTGCTAAAACGTAATAAATCAAAGTATCTTGGACCGCTATCATGAGCAGATCCAGAAGTAGATTGATTCGAAATCGATTCTGGTAAACCCTCGATTCGTCTGGTGTCTACCATATATGATTCCTTTATGATTTTACTAGATCGAAAATTTATGACGTTCAAAAAGTGGATAGATACCATGTCACATTCAGTAAAGATTTATGATACATGTATAGGGTGTACTCAATGTGTGCGAGCCTGCCCCACAGATGTATTAGAAATGATACCTTGGGACGGATGTAAAGCTAAGCAAATTGCTTCTGCCCCAAGAACAGAAGACTGTGTAGGTTGTAAGAGGTGTGAATCCGCTTGTCCAACAGATTTCTTGAGTGTCCGGGTTTATTTATGGCATGAGACAACGCGAAGCATGGGGCTAGCTTATTGATACGTTCTAGAAAACTCTACTTGAACCCATTTTTTTTTCTCCTTACCGACAAAAACCCGTACTCGATCAAAAAGATTATTTCGAGCACGGGTTTTTTGGTCAAAGTGTATCTTGTCTTTACCACGAATTCTTTTCCTTGGTTAACAATAATTGTGATTTTGCCGATATCCGCGGGTTCTTCCATTTTCTTTTTTCCTCATAGGGGAAATAAGATGATTAGGTGGTATACTCTCTCTATATGCACAATAGAACTACTTCTAACGACCTATGCATTCTGTTATCATTTCCAATTTGACGATCCATTAATCCAATTAGAACAGGATTCTAGATGGATCCATTTTTTGGATTTTCACTGGAGACTCGGAATCGATGGAATTTCCATAGGACCCGTTTTACTGACGGGATTCATCACTACTTTAGCTACTTTAGCGGCTCGGCCAGTGACTCGGGATTCACGATTGTTCCATTTCCTGATGTTAGCAATGTACAGCGGCCAAATAGGATCATTTTCTTCTCGAGATCTTTTACTTTTTTTTATCATGTGGGAGTTAGAATTAATTCCTGTTTACCTACTTCTATCCATGTGGGGAGGAAAGAAACGTTTGTACTCAGCTACAAAGTTTCTTTTGTACACTGCGGGGGGTTCTGTTTTTCTATTAATGGGAGTTCTGGGCATGGGTTTATATGGTTCCAACGAACCAACCTTCAATTTTGAAACCTCAGCGAATCAATCGTATCCGGTGGCATTGGAAATAATATTCTATTTTGGATTTCTTATTACTTATGCTGTCAAATCACCGATTATACCCCTACATACATGGTTACCAGATACCCACGGGGAGGCACATTACAGTACGTGTATGCTTCTAGCCGGAATCTTATTAAAAATTGGAGCGTATGGATTGGTTCGGATCAATATGGAATTCTTACCCCACGCTCATTCTATATTTTCTCCATGGTTGATGATAATAGGTACAGTTCAAATAATCTATGCAGCTTCAACATCTCCCGGCCAACGCAATTTAAAAAAGAGAATAGCCTATTCTTCTGTATCTCATATGGGTTTTACAATTATAGGAATTGGTTCTATAACCGATACAGGACTGAATGGAGCCATTTTACAAATCATTTCTCACGGATTTATTGGTGCGGCGCTTTTTTTCTTGGCAGGAACGAGTTACGATAGAATACGTCTTGTTTATCTCGACGAAATGGGCGGAATAGCTATCCCAATGCCGAAAATATTTACAATGTTCAGTAGCTTCTCGATGGCTTCTCTTGCATTGCCGGGAATGAGTGGTTTTGTTGCCGAATTGGTAGTCTTTTTTGGAATAATTACCAGTCCAAAATATCTTTTAATGCCAAAAATACTCATTACTTTTGTAATGGCAATTGGAATGATATTAACTCCTATTTATTCATTATCTATGTCACGCCAGATGTTCTATGGATACAAGCAATTTCCTGCCCCAAACTCTTCTTTTTTGGATTCTGGACCACGAGAACTTTTTGTTTCGATCTGTCTCTTTCTACCCGTAATAGGGATTGGTATTTATCCGGATTTCCTTCTCTCACTATCCGTTGACAAGGTAGAAGCTATCCTATCTAATTACTTTTATAGATAAGATAGTTTTCATGAATAAGATAGAAAATAAAGCTATGATTTCAAAAACCATTCGCTGGACAATGAAAAAAAATAAGTCTTCTTTTTCCTTATCTTAAGGAAAAAGAAAATGAAGTCCATTCGAATCAGATACGTTTGGGGTTTTTGAGAACCATTTGAATCCAGTAGTGATTCAAATAGTTCTCAAAAACTCACACAAACTTCATACTATGTTCCTATGGATTGGGTCGCTTCTTCAATTCGATGTTAATGTGAATGAGCCATAACTATGTAATCCTATTCCTAATAGATTGACCCCAAAATAACATATCCAAATTATAAGAAATCCAAGAGAAGCCACAATTGCGGAATTCGTGCCTTGAAAATTTGGATTTGTTCTCATATGTAAATAAATTGCAAATATGGTCCAAGTAATAAATGCCCAAGTTTCCTTGGGGTCCCAATTCCAATATGACCCCCATGCCTCATTAGCCCATACCGCGCCCGAAAGAATACCTATGGTTAAAAAGAGAAACCCTAGACTAATGACACGATAACTCCAACGATCCAATTGCTGAATCAACTGATACATGTGATAATTTCTAAATGAAAGAAAAAAAGTGTTTCGTAAAACACTGCCTCTTTCATTTGCGTATTGGATCTCATCAAAAACAAATGACCCAGTTAATATTAATAAATGATTTCTTTTGCCAAAAATATCTATGCGTGTTCGAAATGTAATGACTAGAAGCGCTACTGAGAATAACGAGCCGCATAAAAGAGCTGCATAGCTCAATACCATCATACTTACGTGCATCATTAACCACTGAGATTGGAGAGCAGGTACTAATATTGTGGATTGATGCATTTCCACTAAAAGACCTGAAGTAACAAAGCCTTGAGTCAAAATAGTACTTGGCGCGGTTATTGCGCTTAAATGGGTTTTTTGGTTCCTAAAATGTGGAACCATATGAATAATGGAAAAACCCCACGAAAGAAACATTAATGATTCATATAAATCACTTAAGGGGAAATGTCCCGAATAAATCCAACGAGTAACTAACAATCCTGTTATACAGAAAAAGGTAGCTATCATGCCTTTTTCTGACGAATTATAGAGTCCTAGCGTTTCGTAGACTAATAATAAGGTTAGTAAATAAATCGTAATTACAATTGAAACGATCGAAAAAGAAATGTGAGTGAATATATGTTCTAAAGTCGAGAATATCATAAAAAAAATCCTAAAATAAAAAATAAAAGGGGGATCCTTCAACACTGGAATGGAAATGAGGAATTCCATTCATTATAGGATTTATTGTATCTCTTTTAGAAGATGCCGCCACTCGGACTCGAACCGAGATGCTCTAGCACTGCTTCCTAAGAGCAGCGTGTCTACCGATTTCACCATAGCGGCTTACTCGAAAACATAATAGCCCATCCATATTCAATCGTCGAGATTCTAAGGAGTCAATTCAATCAAATCTTTTTTAGGGAATCTGACAATCAATGAAAAAACACTCGTTCAAATTACTAATTGAACGTTTAACAATCATTAGTATTGTGGGATCGTAGGGTGTTAGGTTTCACTTTCACAAAGGGCTTTCCGTTGGTTTAACTTCGCCTGGAATGGAAATGCAGCAGTTGGAACTAGATAGTTCTGTCCTCTATCCAGGCATAGAACTAAAAGGTTTCAATCTTTATCGGAATTTTAGCGTACTTCAAAAAAAAAAAGATTCTATATTTCTAAAGAAAAGAAAGCTCTCAAGATCTATATCTATATATAGATATAGATCTTGATGGATTCCACAGCCCAAATATAGGACCCTTATTTGGACTACATATTAGGAATACATAATCCAAAAAAATCCTTCCTAAAGGAAAAAGAAGACTTTTCTTTTAGTTAGTGTATTATGAAAAGTGAATCGATGAGGAAAATGACAACCCCCATCTCACAAATTAGAAAAACCTACTAAAAAGAAAGCGAAAACTTTGTATCTTGTCCTTCACTACTTCGTCAAAAAATGGAGAATACAGTAAGCAGAGGACTTCTTATTCTGCATACCGCAATAACCAGTCCCGTCTCGTATTGATCCGTTGAAAAGAAAAATATGAGTTAATGGGAATCCTTCATTTTAGAAATGACAATTCAGGGAGTCATATTGATTCAGATTCTTCCAAGACTTGGTTATTTGTTTGTCGTACAAAAAACTTTTTGAATTCCCGGTAGAAAGAGATTTCGCTAATGAAAATGCTTTTATCGCTGCCCAATACCCCTTTCTTTTCCAAATATTTTTACGAATACGCTTTTTTGACAGAGAAGTACGTTTCTTTGGAACCGCCATTCAAAAATGAAGAGGTTACTCATTGTTTATAGTTGGATGTGAAAGACATGTATTGTTCGGATTCTTCTTTTTATTTGATTCTTTATTATATTCTAATTGATTACATACAATATCCGAAGAAAGAAGAATTCGTACTGATTGGTACCCTTCTATACGAACCCTCATTCAAATCTATATCTTAAGATAGGTTTTCGAATTCCCCCTAAATACTTCCACTATAGCTCGTCCGGGGTCGCTTGGGAGCTGTCGAGTCTTTTGCCCCGCAGCGATTGATTCTCCTGTCGCAGTGAGCGGTTCTCCCGAAGGGGCGCCTTTGGGGGCTTCCTAGTACTGTGGAGCCGCAGGGCGATCGACCTTTGGCTCAACTTAGCCCCGGTAAGTTGCCTGCTCCTGCTGAGGTGCTCATTTCGAAGAGAGGCATCTTGCCGGGCCGTCTCTACTAACTGGGAATGTTTTTCCTTTAAGAGGGAAAGTTCTTCTGTTAAGACGGAAATGGCTTCTAGGATGCGGTTGGTCTGCCCGGTCAAATCGTCGTCCATTTCTATGGATGACTGAATTTCGAGATCGCTGGGGGCCACGGACCTCTCTAACACGGAAAGTTTCTGTGTTAAAAGGTAATTTCCTTCTGTTACCCGTGACATTTGTTCTTGTAACCGTAAAAGTTCTTCTGCCAATTGGTTCCTCTTTCGGTTTATTTCGAGCTCCATCTCCGAAATATTCCGAACAGTTGCTGCGGGTCGCCGCAAATTCCTATTACAAAAAGCTCTGGGGAAGCTAAAAAACATCCGACCCCAGAATAGGCATAGGCTTGCGCCCCAGAAAACCGCCCAGACAGTCTCTACAGTCTTTCTAAGAAACTTAGGTAAAACCTGTTTGATCATTCTAGTGACTAGTCGATCAATTTTTCCCATCAAAGTGCTCCTTTTCTGTGATTTGATAAGTACATCTTAGTAGATTAAGTCTCTTGATTGAGGCTCTTTTCTTTCTAAAACTAAAAAAGAGGTGTAATAGAATAACCCGGTTGAAGCGTAATGATCATACGTCTATATATATATATATAATGATATATATATATATATGTAGGTCCCATCATCGGTCCCATTCTTCGACCCTTTCCCGGGAGCCGATGACTATTCATAGCGATGACCTTACCACCAAAAAAGAGTTCGACCCAATGCTTTATTTCTGTCCTAGTTGATCTGTGCTTTTTATAAAAAAAAGGGATTTCGTATCCAAGAGATAGATCGTAGGCTCTAAAGCTCTTTATAGAGAATTAGAAAAGAGCATCACGATTTCTCGTGATGATCGAGCAAAGCACGAGCCCTAATCTTTGTGGGTTTTTGGGGGTTTTAAAACCAACCCCATAGCCATAGATATCGAACTGGGGTTTTTTTTTTAAGCTCGATAAGCTAATCCATTTTTCTTAGTCAATGAAAAGATTCTCTTAGACGATTTTCTACCTCAAAAAGGACGAAAGGTCAAGGCCGAGATGAAGATGAATTTGCGCCATAATTATCATCTTTAAATGCTATCTGCAGCGACAGTTAGTGAAGTGATAGGTATCGTAGAGTTTCCCAGAAGCGCCTAGGCTGCTTAAGCCACTCAATCAGAATTAGTGAATTCTCCCGAATAAACTAATACCAAGGTCTTCTTTTGTTTTGATTGGGTCGAGTTATTGATGGATCCTATGACCCATATCAGAATCAAGTACGAGAATTCTTTTTACTTGCTCTATGAATAGAAATTCTTCTAATAATTAATGGAATGATTGAAAATGGAAAATTCTATTTGAGTTCTTTCCTATTTTGATTTTTTTATTTGATTATTTTATTGTTCCTTCCGAAAGAGATAAGAGCTGGTGAATCGGAAACAATTCAATTAATAAGAATAGAAAAAACTTTGATTTTCTTATGGAACATACATATCAATATGCATGGATCATACCTTTCGTTCCGCTTCCGGTTCCTGTAGCAATAGGAGTGGGACTTCTTCTTGTTCCGACGGCAACAAAAAATCTGCGTCGCATGTGGGCTTTTCCTAGTGTTTTATTACTAAGTATAGTTATGCTTTTTTCGGCCGACCTGGCTATTCAGCAAATAAACGGGAGTTCTATTTCTCAATATGTATGGTCTTGGACCATCCATCATGATTTTTCCTTAGAGTTTGGCGACTTGATCGATCCACTGACTTCTATTATGTCAATATTAATTACTACTGTTGGAATCATGGTTCTTATTTATAGTGACAATTATCTGTCTCATGATCAAGGATATTTGAGATTTTTTGCTTATATGAGTTTTTCCAATGCTTCCATGTTGGGATTAGTTACTAGTTCTAATTTGATACAAATTTATATTTTTTGGGAATTAGTTGGAATGTGTTCCTATCTATTAATAGGTTTTTGGTTCACGCGACCAATTGCGGCAAATGCTTGTCAAAAAGCATTTGTAACTAATCGTGTGGGGGATTTTGGTTTATTATTAGGAACCTTAGGTCTTTATTGGATAACGGGTAGTTTCGAATTTCGAGATTTGTTCAAAATAGTCACTAACTTGATTGAGAATCATGGGATAAATTCTTTATTTCTGACTCTGTGTGCCGCCCTATTATTCCTCGGTGCAATTGCTAAATCGGCACAATTCCCCCTTCATGTATGGTTACCTGATGCCATGGAGGGACCCACTCCGATTTCGGCTCTGATACATGCTGCTACTATGGTAGCAGCGGGAATTTTTCTTGTAGCCCGGCTTCTGCCTCTTTTCGCAGTTATACCTTACGTAATGAATCTAATTTCTTTGATAGGTATAATAACAGTACTTTTAGGAGCTACTTTGGCTCTGGCTCAAATAGACATTAAGAGAAGTTTAGCTTATTCTACAATGTCGCAATTGGGTTATATTATGTTAGCTTTAGGTATGGGGTCTTATCAAGCTGCTTTATTTCATTTGATCACTCATGCCTATTCGAAAGCATTATTATTTTTAGGCTCTGGATCCATTATTCATTCAATGGAAAGAATTATTGGATATTCTCCAGAGAAAAGTCAGAATATGGCTCTTATGGGGGGTTTCAAAAAATATGTGCCAATTACAAAAACTGCTTTTTTGTTAGGTACACTTTCTCTTTGTGGTATTCCACCTCTTGCTTGTTTTTGGTCAAAAGACGAAATTCTTAACGATAGTTGGTTGTATTCACCTATTTTCGCGATCATAGCTTGTTCCACAGCAGGATTAACTGCATTTTATATGTTTCGGATCTATTTACTTACCTTTGAAGGGCATTTAAACGTTTATTTTCAAAATTTCAGTGGAAAAAAAAATAGCTCGTTCTATTCAATAGCCATATGGGGTAAAGAAGGAAGGAAAGTAATTAACAAAGATCTTCTTTTATCCACAATGAATAATAATAATAATGAGAGGGCTTCCTTTTTTTCGAAAAAAAGAGATCCAATGGGTCCAATGGGTGGGAATGTAAAAAATATGAGGCGATCCTTTATGAAAATGACTCATTTTGTCAATATCAATAAAGAAATTCCCCCATATCCTCATGAATCGCATAATACTATGCTATTGCCGCTGCTTGGGTTGGCTCTATTTACTTTGTGTGTTGGATCTATAGGAATTCCTTTCGATCAAGGAGGAATGGATT